AAAATTTAAAAGTATATTTTGTTTCAATAAATTTTTGAGAAAATAATTGTCAACTGTTTAAACTAGTGTTTTGTTAAATTTAAACTGAACTTACAAAATTCTAGAAATTTAAAAGTTGACATAAACTTTATTTAACTCTATCATAGATAAATACATGTTATGCTATCCCTCCATTATAGTGGAAAAAAAACGGTGTTGTGCAAAAATATTTTTAATTTAAAAATAAAGTATATCAGTAAAGGATAAGTTAAGATTACCAAAGCTACAAAAATCATTTCAATAAATTTACTTTTTTTACCAAAATGAAGAAAACTATTTTTAAATTAAAAAAAAATGTTAAACTAAAATAAACTTTATCTATATATGGTAAAATCTATAAAACAGCTAACGATAGTTTAAAAACTCGAGGTCGAGTTTTTAACTCCCCATTATAGTGGAAAAAATATGGTAAAAAAATCAAAAACATAGGTAAATTAATGAAAGAAACCAAAAACTCGAGCCCGAGTTTTTGTTCCCCCATTATAGTGGAAAAAATATTGTATGACCAAAATCTTCATCAAAAATCAAATAAACCTTACTGGTAAAGGGGTAATTGAAATATAGACCTGTTTTATAAGAGTTAAAAACTCGAGGTCGAGTTTTTATCTCCCCATTATAGTGGAAAAAATATGGTATTGCAAAAAAATACTTATATAATTTTAATCAAAAAAGTCATTAAATTCAAAACATATACAAAAATTAAAATAAACTTTATCTATGTGGTAAAATCTATAAAACAGCTAACGATAGTTTAAAAACTCGAGGTCGAGTTTTTAACTCCCCATTATAGTGGAAAAAATATGGTAAAAAAATCAAAAACATAGGTAAATTAATGAAAGAAACCAAAAACTCGAGCCCGAGTTTTTGTTCCCCCATTATAGTGGAAAAAATATTGTATGACCAAAATCTTCATCAAAAATCAAATAAACCTTACTGGTAAAGGGGTAATTGAAATATAGACCTGTTTTATAAGAGTTAAAAACTCGAGGTCGAGTTTTTATCTCCCCATTATAGTGGAAAAAATATGGTATTGCAAAAAAATACTTATATAATTTTAATCAAAAAAGTCATTAAATTCAAAACAGACAGAAAGATTAAATCATTTTTAACTAATTTTACCTATTAATTTACAATTTTCACTTATTTTTAGGCCTTACTGGTAAAGGAGTTATAAGGCCGTTTCTAGTATACCCTTTGAAAAAATGAAATCTAACTAAAAACTTATAGAATATGTAACCAATTTTACCTATTAATTTCTAATTTTCACTTGTTTTTAAACCTTACTGGTAAAGGCTTTAAAAGGTCGTTTTCAGTATACCCTTTGAAAAAATAAAATTTAACAAAAACAGACAGAAAGATTAAATCATTTTTAACTAATTTTACCTATTAATTTACAATTTTCACTTATTTTTAGGCCTTACTGGTAAAGGAGTTATAAGGCCGTTTCTAGTATACCCTTTGAAAAAATGAAATCTAACTAAAAACTTATAGAATATGTAACCAATTTTACCTATTAATTTCTAATTTTCACTTGTTTTTAAACCTTACTGGTAAAGGCTTTAAAAGGTCGTTTTCAGTATACCCTTTGAAAAAATAAAATTTAACAAAAACAGACAGAAAGATTAAATCATTTTTAACTAATTTTACCTATTAATTTACAATTTTCACTTATTTTTAGGCCTTACTGGTAAAGGAGTTATAAGGCCGTTTCTAGTATACCCTTTGAAAAAATGAAATCTAACTAAAAACTTATAGAATATGTAACCAATTTTACCTATTAATTTCTAAAATAACTATTCTTTACACACATATGTGATGATATTGAAATAATATATTACTAAGCTCTATACTTACTATTCAATTTAATGTAATTTTAATAATTTTAATTCTACCTTTACCAATATACTTTATTTTTAATTTATAAATATTTTTTACAATACCATATTTTTTCCACTATAATGGGGGGGGATAGGTACAAGGTATTTAGATAATATATATGTTTATATAGTTTAGTATAGTTATGATGTTAGTAATGATATAAATATAATTATATGTATATTTATATGCATATGATTATATTTATATCATTTATTGTATAGTTACAAGGTATTATGAAATAAATATGATTATATGTATATTTATATGCATATGATCATATTTATTTCATTAATTAACTAGTTATTAGAAAAGATATATTTAGATATATTTATAAATTATTAATAAGTATTTAAAATAAGTATTTAAGTATTCTTATATTTATTTATTCAATAATTGTTACTATATGTTTTATTATCAATTAAGATACTCATTTCATTACCTATACGATAACTATTCTTTACACACATATGTGATGATATTAAAATAATATATTACTAAGCTCTATACTTACTATTCAATTTAATGTAATTTTAATAATTTTAATTCTACCTTTACCAATATACTTTATTTTTAATTTATAAATATTTTTTACAATACCATATTTTTTCCACTATAATGGAAGAACAGTAAATTTTCAACTAGAATATTGTAACTTTATAGTTATTTCAAGAAATTGATAGGTAAAATTAATTAAAAATAATTTGATCTTTCCATATGTTTTTGTTAAATTTTATTTTTTCAAAGGGTATACTGAAAACGACCTTTTAAAGCCTTTACCAGTAAGGTTTAAAGATTAAGGTTAATTTTTAATTTTACGCAATTTTTATAGATGTTTGGTAAATTTGTGAGTAGACGAAAGAGTTCTTATCGTCTAATGGTTAGGACGCTACTCTTTCACAGTAGAAATACGGGTTCAAATCCCGTTAAGAACATATGAAATAAAAGTTAATGGCGAATATAACTCAGTTGGTTAGAGTGTTAGGTTGTGGTTCTAAAAGTCACAGGTTCGAATCCTGTTATTCGCCTCTTTAATAATTATAAAAAGTTTTTACAGCATTAAATGGATACTTAAGCATTAAGATTTAAATGGGCGTTTTATAACGAAATATTACAAGGAGTAGACTAGAATGCTTAGATCTGTAATTCCCCATAAATTCGGAAAACTGATTTTCAACTAATGAAAAATTGTCTAAAGACGTTTAGGCAAAGAATTTGGTGAATTGAACCATCTAAGTAACCAAAGTCCAAAAATCAAACGAGGTGTTGTTAGTAGTGGCGAGCGAACGCGGCAATAGACTTGAAAATTAAAAAATCTATTTAATATTTACAATAGCCGTAGTATGGTAACCTAAAGTACAGGACAGCCCTGTGAAATAGAATTTAAATTTTCTTTTAGTAAGGTGAATTAAGTCATAGTTTGCCTGAATATTGGGGGACCACCCTCAAAGTCTAAAACTCTTAATGACTGATAGTGAATAGTACCGTGAGGGAAAAGTGAAAAAGACTTTGCGAAAGTGAAAAGACTTTGAAATTTAATGCTAACAATCTGTCGTAGTTTTTAAAATGACGACGTACCTTTTGCATAAGGGACCAACAAGTTTATTTTAGTGGCGAGCTTAAGTAATTAGATACGTAGGCGCAAAGAAATTAAGTTTTAAAAGGCTATTATTAGTCTCTAGAATAAGACCCGAAACTAAGTGATCTAGTCATGAACAGGTTGAAGTTTAGGCGGCAACGCCTTTCGGAGGACCGAACCCGTGTATGTGGAAAAATACTGGGATGATTTGTGATTAGGGGTGAAAGGCCAATCAAACTTAGAGATAGCTGGTTTTCTGCGAAATCTATTTTAGTAGAGCGTTTAAATAACTTTTTTAAAGGTAGAGCTCTCGATAAATGATGGGGACTTAACGTTTTACTGAATTTATTGAAACTTCGAATGTTAATTATAACGAATTTAAACAGACAGACTGTGAGTGCTAAGATTCATGGTCAAAAGGGAAACAGCCCAGATTATTAACTAAGGCTCTTAAAAATAATTAAGTGGAAAAATTGTGAAAAAATGTTAACAACCGAAAAGTAGGCTTAGAAGCAGCCATCTTTTAAAGAAAGCGTAACAGCTCATTGGTTTAGTTTTTTTGCATTGAAAATGTATAGAACTAAAATTATTTGCCGAAGTTGTAAATTTATCAAGATTAAATGGTAGCAGAACGTTCTGTAAGTTTAAGAAGTTTTATAGTGATATAAAATGGAAACATCAGAAATGAAAATGTTGGTATGAGTAACGACAAACAATGTGTAAAACATTGTCGCCTTAAGTTCAAGGTTTCCAAAACAAGGCTAATCCGTTTTGGTATTTTAATTTATTGTTAATCGGTCTCTAAGGATAAAGACGAAAGTCTTAGTTCAATGAGGAAAAAATTATTTTTTATTTTTCAAAAGTGACAAAATATAAATATTATTTTGATTTTATGGTTTAAATTAAAGTTTTATAGTATTTTCTAGAAATAGCTTTTGAATGAATTAACCGTACCCTAAACCGACACAGGTGAACAAGTTTAGTAAACTAAGGCGCTTGAGAGAATTATGTTGAAGGAACTCGGCAAAATGACTCCGTAACTTCGGAATAAGGAGTGACTTTATAAGGGCAACCTTATAAAGTTGTCACAAAATCGGGGACAGCAACTGTTTAACAAAAACACAGGTTTCTGCTAATTCGTAAGAAGATGTATTGAAACTGACGCCTGCCCAGTGCTGCAAGATTAAAGGAAAAAGTCATTTGGCTTTGACCCTAACTCCCAGTAAACGGCGGCTGTAACTCTGACGGTCCTAAGGTAGCGAAATTCCTTGGCATTTGATTGGTGTCCTGCATGAATGGCGTAATGACTGTCCTACTGTCTCCAACATAAACTCAGTGAAATTGAATTTTTCGTGAAGATGCGAAATTCTTGCAGCTAGACGGAAAGACCCCGACACCTTTACTGCAATTATACATTGTAATAAGATTTTTTTTGTGTAGCATAAGTGGGAAGTTATTTAATAGTTCTTCGCGCAAGCGAATAAATTAAACATCGTTGAAATACCACTCTAAAAATTTTTTATTACTTATTGTTTAAGACAGTGTATAATGGGTAGTTTGACTGGGGCGGTCGCCTCCTAAAGAGTAACGGAGGCGTACAAAGGTAAACTTAAGTTGAACTTTAACAACTTTAAAGCATAATAGTATATGTTTGCCTGACTGTAAGATTGACAAATCAAGCAGGGACGAAAGTCGGTTATAGTGATCCGATGATTCTGAGTGGAAATGGTCATCGCTCAACGAATAAAAGGTACGTCGGGGATAACAGGCTAATCACCCTCTAGAGACCATATCGACGGGGTGGTTTGGCACCTCGATGTTGGATTATCGCATCCTGGAGCTGAAGACGGTTCCAAGGGTTTGGCTGTTCGCCAATGAAGGCGGTACATGATCTGAGTTCAGAACGTTGTGAAACAGTTTGGTCCCTATCTACTGTAAGTGCAAAAAATTGAGAGGGGTAAACCTTAGTACGAGAGGACCGGGAAAAGTAAATCCATGGTGAATCGATTGTTATACCAATAGCATAGTCGAGTAGCTACATTTATAATAAATAATCACTGAAAGCATCTAAGTGAGAAATTAGCCTCAATACAAATTTTTTTTTAAAATGTGATAGACTATCACATCGATAGGCCTAGTGTGTAAGAACTGTAAGGTTTTTAGCTAATAGGTACTAAATTAACTTTAATATACTTTTTATATTTTTGAACTAAATCTTCAAAAGTTTTAGTCTAATTTTAGATTTAAATTCACGAATAGGTTATATAACTTTATATCAATAAATATAATCGAACAATATGAGTTTGATCCTGGCTCAGAATGAACGCTAGTAGTATGCTTTATACATGCAAGTCGAACGGAAATTCATTTTTTCGTGGCGAACGGGTGAGTATTCGCAAAATTTTTCCTTTCAATTCAGGACAAAAATTTACTTGATTAAATTAAAATACTGAATACTTAAAAGGTTAATTCCGTTGAAAGATAAATTTGCACAAGATTAGGTTGTTGGTAAATTAAAAGCTTACCAAGCCTACGATCTTTAGTTGGTCTTAGAGGATGATCAACCACACTGGAACTGAAATAAGGTCCAGGCTGACACGTCGGCCAGCAGTAAGGAATATTGGACAATGAACGAAAGTTTGATCCAGCAATACTAATTGGGTGATGACGGCTTATTTAAGTTGTAAGATCCTTTAATTAAAGAAGATAATGACACTATTTAATTGAATTTTAGTCCTGGCTAATACTCGTGCCAGCAGCCGCGGTAATACGGGAAGGGCAAGCGTTATTCGGCATGATTGGGCGTAAAGAGTCCGTAGACTGTAAAGTAAGTTTTTTGTTAAATCTTAAGACCCAATCTTAACTTTGCAATTAATACTGCTTTACTCCGAGTTTAATACAGAAAAGTAGAATTTTATACGACAGGGGTGAAATCCGTAGATATATAAAGGAATGCCAATAGCGAAGGCAACTTTTTGGTATAAACTGACGTTGAGGGACGAAAGCGTGGGTAGCAAACAGGATTAGAGACCCTGGTAGTCCACGCCGTAAATTCTGAGTGCTGTAATTTAATTGTAATATTTTTTATTACTTAGATTTTCAAGCTAACGCAATAAGCACTCCGCCTGAGGAGTACGATCGCAAGATTGGAACTCAAAGGAATTGACGGGGGTCTAACACTAGTGGTGGAGCATGTGGTTTAATGCGATAATCCGCGCAAAACCTTACCAATTCTTGACATATTTAAATTATTATATAAATTAATTTGGTTTTTATGTATAATATTTTTTTACAGGTGTTGCACGACTGTCGTCAGCTCGTGTCGTGAGACGTCTGGTTAGGTCCTGAAACGGGCGCAACTCTTACTTTTTACAAAGTATTTACAAATTAAAAGTTTTTAGTCAATAAAAGTCTTTTAAACGCTTTAAAAGTACGGTCAACGATAAGTTGAGGGAAGGTAAGAATAAAGTCAAGTCAATGTGACCCTAATGAATTGGGCTACACATGTGCTACAATGAAAATTACAAAAAGTGACAAAAAAGAAATTTTGAGTTAATCAACAAAAATTTTCCCAGTTCGGATTGTAAACTGCAACTCGTTTACATGAAGTTGGAATCACTAGTAATCGCAAATCAGCACGTTGCGGTGAACATGTAACTTGGCCTTGTACACACCGCCCGTCACTTGCAAAGAATCAGTTTCCCTTGAAGATTCTAATAAAATCCATTGAGAGATTGATAATTTGGATGAAGTCGTAACAAGGTAGCTGTACGGGAACGTGTAGCTGGAATACAGTAAAACAAAATAATTGGTTATTTCTTGTTTTGTGACAAGATTTAAAGGTTCAACTCCTTTTTTTACTAACTGATTTTTCAAAATTTTTATTAAACCTGAAAAAAGTTTTCAAGAGTTTAGGCTAAAATCTTTTCAAATACTGAAATAATTCGGGAATCGTTTAAAAGTTTTTTAGTCGTTTGTTAGAGAAGTGCATTGGTTAGCATGTTAGGTTCATGCCCTAAAGTTTGTAGGTTCAAATCCTGCCTCTGACATAAAATGATTTTTTTAACATATGTTATGTGCGCACTATTAATTGTAAGTGCTTCAATGGTTATTATTAGTAAAAACCCTCTGTATTCAGTTTTATTTTTAGTAGCAAGTTTTTTATCAGCTTCAATATTACTTTTTTTATTTGAGAATGAGTTTCTTGCATTATTTTTTCTAGTCATTTACTTAGGTGCAATTGCCATTTTATTTTTGTTTGTTGTTATGATGTTAGATATTAAATATCGAGATTTACAAATGAGTAAACTTTATTTTCCAATTGGTAGTTTAATTGGTATTACAATGGCAGTAGAAACTTACGGTGCATTTTCAAAAGTATTTTCAAAAGACACTAATTTCAGTTCTCAAGATCATAATTCTTATCTTAATTGGTATGAAAATTTAGATTCATTACCAGATGTTTATGTTTTTGGTCAAGTATTTTATACTCAATATGTTCTTCAAATTCTAATCGCCGGTTTAATTTTATATTTAGCTGCAATTGCTGTTGCCTTTTTGACCGTTAAAACCGCATTTAACCGTGTAGGTGTTCGAGAACAATCTATTTCGAGACAGTTGTCAAGAAAAAATGTCTTATAAAGCATTTTTGTTACGGTTGGCGGAATAGTTCAGTTGGTTAGAACGTTGGAATCATAATCCAAATGTCAGGGGTTCAAGTCCCTTTTCCGTCAAAAGCGATTAACTCAATTGGTAGAGTGTCTCGCTTACAACGAGAAAGTTAGTGGTTCGAGCCCGCTATCGCTTATACAACTATTTAGAAATGGGAGCGTTAACACTTAAATCATTTTCAGACGAGCTTAGAGAATGGGAATTTATAGAAGGTGAAGGTATTGATCCTACTGACAGTTTTGGAGTAAGTTTACGGTTATCGATTAGAGAAGATCAAATTTTTTTAGCAGAACCTAATGATGTAAATATTCCTTGGCTTACAGATAAAGGTCGACTTTTTTTTGACGGTATGTTTGACAAAACTTCATCAAAACCAACTGATTGGGAAACATTTTTTAAAGAAATTTCAGAATTAATATATTTCATTGATCATTTAAATTTTCAAAAGCAAAATGCATTGTCTTTAATTTTAGCATTTGAAAATATAAGTTTAGAGACTTTAAATATGCTATACCTTTTAAAGCAAAATTGCTCTTTAATTGAGCTTAGGAAAGTTGAAAATTACAAAATTTCTAACGATTTAGAATCTCAATATCAATTAACTCCTTTAACTCAAACTCCTAAACTTCAAATGTCTACTTTGGGTATTTTACTAAATACTAATCCTAGGTATGAAGGTTACGTTTTAAATTTAAGTTTAAGACAGCGTTTTTTAAAAGGTGATTTCAAATTATTTAACATTGGTTCTATGTTAGATTTAACATTTCCGACTCACAATTTAGGATCAAATTTTCAAACATTAAGGTCTTTAGCGGAAGGAACTAATTTAGTGTGTCAAGATATAAAAACAGCAGAATTTCCTATGATTGTTAGCAATACAGAATTCTTCAAACGAAGTGATTCAAAAATTTTTTCTGAAGTTTTCAAATATGTTCATGTTTTAGAAACAGCTTGGAGTGGTTTAAACGTATTAAACCATAATATCAGTAATGTTGGTATTCAATCTTTAAATAAGTTTTTGCCTCTTTCTTCAGAGGATTTAGGTAATTTCTTTGGGTTATATTACATTAATGTTTCTTTGAGTTCTACTGCTAATATGAAAAAATTAACAGAATTACATTTGTTAAATGTTTTTTCTAAGTCTTCATTCAAAAATAAAATTTTTGTGGATCAAAATGTTAAACCTTCAAATAAAGTTTCTTATGAAACATTAAAAGGTAGTATGTTTAAAGATTACTACCATCTTCCTAGCAATTTATTTCTAGAAGATAATGAAACATATATAAACACTGAAGGATTAATTAAAAGAACTACAAAATTATTGCATTTTAAAAAAGAAGCAAAGACTAATTGGCAAATTATAAGACGGTTATATGCTATTAGCAATTCTCTAATGTTTTTCAATAATAAAAAAGATCATAATCTTATCAATTTTGATTCGGTAAATTCGTTTAATTTTAAAAACTATATAAATTTTCAATTTTATGCAGCGCAAACTTTGACTAGTTTAAGTTTTTACTTAAATAAACAAAATTCACCTCTTCTTAAACCGGTGACTTTGTCAATCAAATCGCCAAAAATTAAGGTTATTGATACAAAACTGAAAAACTGGTTAGACGATTTTTTTAATAGTAATGGTAAAGATTCGTTTAGTTACAATTCTTCAGTTTTGATTAATTGTTCAAAAATAGTAAGATCTAGCACTACTAATTTCTTTTAATCTATTTATCAAAAATGTCTATTATGGATATTAATTTTTTCATTAAAAGCTTTATAAATTCCAACAGTTATTTAGAACAGTTTGATATATTAAAAAGTTCTGCAGTAAAAGAAGAGTATTTAAGTGTTTTGATATATGTATGTTTTGCAACTTTTCTTGGTTTATTGATTATTTCTCTATCTTATTTTTTAGTGACTCAGAGTCCTGAAACAGAAAAACTTTCTACTTATGAGTGTGGGTTTGATCCTTATGGAGATACACGAGATCAATTCAACATTCGGTTTTATATTATCGCGATATTATTCGTGTTATTTGATATTGAAATAATTTTTCTATTACCATGGTGTGTTTCGCTTTCACAACTGGATTTACTAGGATTTTGGTCTATGGTCGAATTTCTAGCTGAGCTAGGAATTGGTTTTATCTATGTTTGGTGTGTAGGAGCCGTTGAGTGGAGTTAGTAGAAATAATTTTTCATATTTTTAAACTCCAAACTTTTTAATTTTAATTATTGATATGAGTGATATAAAAACTAGATTTGATTTTAAATATTTAAGTACAGCTCATCAGTTTCATTTAGTAGATCCAAGTCCTTGGCCTCTTGTAGCGTCAATAGGGGCGTTATGTTTAACAAGTGGCTTAGTTTTATATATGCAAAAAATGATAGGAGGTTTTAGTCTATTTTTAAACGGTTTTTGCCTTGTACTTTTAGTTATGTACGTGTGGTGGCGTGATATTGTAAGAGAAGCGACTTATGAGGAGCACCATACTGTAGCAGTGCAAAGAGGTTTAAGGTTAGGTATGATTCTTTTCATTGTTTCAGAAGTTATGTTTTTTTTTGCATTTTTTTGGGGTTTTTTCCATTCAAGTTTAGCGCCGGTATTTAATATTGGTGGAGTGTGGCCTCCTAAAGCAATTATAGCGATTGATACTTACACAGTACCATTAACTAATACTTTTATTTTGTTAAGTTCTGGAGCAACAGTGACATGGGCTCATCATGCTATTATTTTAGGAGCAAAAAGACATGTTGTGATTTCAATGATTTATACTCTTATTTTGGCTAGTCTGTTTACTTATTTTCAAGGTTTAGAATATGTGACTGCTCCCTTTGACATTACTGATGGAATTTATGGTTCTTGTTTTTATATGGCAACAGGGTTTCATGGATTCCATGTATTTGTTGGAACTATCGCGTTGCTTATTTCTTTCGTACGGATTATTGTAGGTCAACAAACTACTACACATCATTTTGGGTTTGAGTCAGCAATCTGGTATTGGCATTTTGTTGATGTTGTTTGGTTATTCTTGTTCATTAATATTTATTGGTGGGGAAATCTTGAGCCTAATAATTTATCTGCGACAGTTTTACTTTAAGATTTTCTAAATCTATAAATGGTTACCAATTTTTTTTCAAAAAACGACGTAGGCGTAAATGAAATTGTGAAACAAACTTCATTGGCAACACGAACTCGGGTTAGAAACGTATCTTTAAATAAATTTCGGTGGAATAAAACTTATCTTTTAGGTTTTGTTGACTGTCATCTAATCCACTACCCAACTCCAATTGGGTTAACTTATGCATGGAGTTTTGGGTCTTTAGCTGGAATGTGTCTTGTGATTCAAATTCTTTCAGGAATTCTTTTGTCAACTCATTATACAGCAAATGTAGATTTAGCGTTTGCAAGTGTAGAATATATAATGCGAGACGTCCCTAACGGTTGGTTCATTCGTTACGTTCATGCGAATGGTGCTTCTATGTTTTTTATTATTCTTTATTCTCACATTTTTAGAGGTCTTTATTATGGTTCTTATATGAAACCACGACAGCTGTTATGGTGTTCTGGTGTAGTACTGTTCTTACTAGTTATGGGGGCAGCATTCACTGGTTATGTATTACCATGGGGACAAATGAGTTTCTGGGGAGCAACTGTAATTACCAACATGGTTACAGCAATTCCATTTGGAGGTCAAACAATAGTAGAGTGGCTTTGGGGAGGTTTTACTGTAAATGCTCCGACATTAAGACGTATTTATAGTGTACATTTCTTGCTTCCATTTATCGTTGCAGGATTGACAATTGTTCATTTAGCATTATTACACAAAGATGGTTCAACTAGCCCTATAGGTTCTGATACTGGCGTAGATGACGTTCCTTTTTACCCTTATTATTTTGCTAAAGATCTATTTGCTTTTACTTGTTTTGTGTTATTTTTTAGTGTATTTGTTTTCTTTTTTCCAAATCTATTAAATCACCCAGATAATTGTATCCCTGCTGATCCAATGGAAACTCCTAAGCATTTGGTTCCTGAGTGGTATTTTTTACCATTTTATGCAATTTTACGGTCTATTCCTCATAAAGCTGCTGGAATTGTAGCTATGGTAGGAGCTATTCTTGTTATGCTTGTTATCCCATTTACTTATACAGGTTATATTCGAAACACTACTTACAGACCATTATTCAAAATTTTCTATTGGTTATTAGTAGCTGATTTTGCAACTTTAATGTGGGTTGGTCAAGCTCCTATCACAGATCCGTTCATAGCATTAGGTCAAATTGCGTCAGTTTATTACTTTGGTTTTTTCTTATTTTTGGTTCCACTTATTGGTATAATTGAAACAAAATTAATAAACTATAAAATTGACTAACAATCAAAAGTTTTAAGTTAAGAAAAAAGACAGATTATAAGTCTTTTGTGACTTTTTGGGTTCAAATCCCATTCTTAACAAATTATGATGAATTTAGAATTATTTCAAATATACCATTTAAAAGAAATGTCACTTTCGGCAGAACTTTTTTTAAGCTGTTCTATTCTTCAACTTACTTTTTATGCTATTAGTACAGCTTATGAACGTAAAGTTGGTTTTGTCATTTTAAATCAACAAGTTTATTATATTGGTTCTTTGCTTATTATTTTAGCACTATTTCTTTTGCTAAACGAAGATTTATTAGCAATGAATTTGTTTGGTAGTAACAACTTCATTATCAACGATTATCTAAGTTTTGCGACTAAGTTAACTATTTGTATTACTTCAGCTGCATTTTTAACAATTATTAATACTTCTTTTCGTGATGAACCTATTCAAAATAATTTTGAATATGTTGTATTGATTACTATTTCAGTTCTAGGATTATTACTTTTGTGTTCAGCAAACGACTTAATCACTGCGTATCTTGCAATTGAATTACATAGTATTGCGTTTTATATTATGGCTGCTTTTAAACGAGATTCCAGTTATTCGATAGAAAGTGGTTTAAAATATTTTATTATTGGAGCGTTATCTTCTGCATTTTTCTTGTTTGGATCTTCTATTATTTACGGATGCATGGGGAGTTTAATTTTCGATGATCTGAGAATGTTTTTTTCTCTTCTTTCATTGTCGACTGAAACTAATGTTAATCTAGAAGCTTTACCAATGATTAAAGGTGTTACTAACATTTTAGATCCATCAGTTTTTACTTCAATTTTATCTAATAATGAATTTTTGGCAGGAATTTCGCAAGTAGCTTTACCACAGCCTTATGTAACATCATCTGATAATTTGATTGATTGGTGTTCTTCAAATTATGGAAGCTCGATTTTACCTACTTCTCTTACTAGTTTATTGGGGGCAATTTCAAATGGAGATTTTCTAGTTTACCCGATTTTCAGCTATTTTATTACTGATTTTTTAACTAGTGTTTTTACATTAGATTTAATTGCAGGTAATGGTTTAGATTGCGGTTTAACCGGTTTTTGTCATGATATTAATTTTATCAATTCAATTGAATCACTCGAATTGTTGTCAGATTTAAGTTTTTTACATAGTTTACAAGCAGAAGAAAGCATTTTGCTTTTAAAGCAAGTTTATGATTTTTACGTAAATTCAAGCTCTTCAATTATTGCACCAATTGAATCGTCAATGCTGGATTTAAGTTTTGTTTCGATTGGTTTTTTCTTAATTTGTGTTAGTCTATTTATTAAGCTTTCGATTGCTCCATTTCATTTTTGGTCTTTAGATGTATATGAAGGATCTCCAAATACAACAACTTTCTTTTTTGCAGTTGTACCAAAAATCAGTTTGTTTGTGTTGTTGATGCGATTATGTTATGTTAGTTTTTACCAAATTTTTGCAAGTGATTTTCAAATTTATTTTTTTGTTTTAGCAGTTTTAAGTATTTTTGTAGGTTCACTTGGGGGTATTGAACAACGAAAATTAAAAACTCTACTTGCTTATAGTTCAATTAGTCATACAGGGTATTTATTGCTTTCATTCAGTACAGGAAATATAGAAGGTTTACAAATGATGTTTTATTACCTTGCAGTTTACATGATTTCTGGATTGACTTTCTGGTCAGTTTATTTGTTTTTGATTAACAAAAGCGACGTTTATTCTAATAAGAATAATAAAGAATTAGGTGATTTAGTTCTTTTAAAAGAATCTAATCCAATGCTAGCATTCATTTTAACAATGACATTATTTTCGATTGCAGGTATACCTCCTTTGGTAGGGTTTTTAATTAAATTAGGTGTTTTTTCAGTTGCTGTTAAATCTTCAGCCTATTTAGTTTCATTAATAAGTATTCTTTTAACCGTAATTTCAACTTTTTACTATATTCGATTAATTAAAGTGTTATATTTTGAAAATATTCTTGTTGGAAAATTATATGTACCTATTACTACTCAAAAGTCATTATTAATTGCTGTTTTATCATTCTCATTAATTATCTTTTGTTTAGACCCAACATTAATTTACCTTTTATTTTATAAAGCAACTTTATTATTGAATTAATTATTCAGAAGAATGGCTGAGGGGTTTAAAGCGAAGATCTGCTAAATCTTTATACAAAATAATTGTATCGTGGGTTCGAATCCCACTTCTTCTGCAATTAGACCTTTTTGGTAATGTTTAACTATATGATAATTGTTTTTTAAAATTGTAAATTAACAATGTTTTTTTATTTAAAAGTTTCCTGCAAAGACAAACGAATACTGAAAAAGTTTACAAGTTTCTTTAAAAAAATAAAATCTTTATCAATTTTTGTAAAACCTTTTCCAAAACATGAGAAGCGAAAATTTATTACAATTTTGAAATCACCACACGTAAATAAAACTGCTCAAGAGCAATTTGAATACAGGTTTTTTTCCAAACATTTTCTGGTATTTTCTTTTAAACCCGCTATCTTTTTTTTAGTTTTTAAAAAATTAAAGAATTTTAGTTTTTCTGGCATAAAATTAGAAGTTAAAGGTATATTTGGAAAAAACAAAGCTCCAAAATATGTTTTAAAATTTATTAGTCCAGATAACGTTATGTTACAAAAAACGTATATAAATCAAAAAACTTTTAGAAAAAATAAATTTAATGATTCAAAACTTCTTCTAGATGATTCTAATTTATCAAAAAAGTATATCCAATTGTTCGATTCATATGGAGAAGTTTGTCTGAAAAACACTTTTCATATTTAAGTATAATTGTTGCATAAATATCAGGCATCTTTAGCTCAGTTGGATAGAGCAACAGCCTTCTAAGCTGACGGTCAGGGGTTCAAATCCCTTAAGATGTTAATTTTAAACCTACCTGATTGAACAGCGTGAGAATTATTCTTTATTTTAGGTTTTAATAGTTTCAACCGGGAAGACGGTAAAAGGTTCAACTCCTTTTCTTAATATGTATATTCCATTAGTTTTTTTATCATTTTTTGGTTTCAGTGTCACTGGGTTATTCGGTAGACATATTGGTCCTAAAGGTGCAGCTATTACTACTACTAGTTGCTTGATTTTAACATTTTTTTTATCTGTTTTTGCATTTTATGAAGTTGGTTTAATGGGAAGCCCTGTATATATTCGACTAGCTCCATGGGTTAGTTCAGAGGTGTTACTTATAAATTGGGGTTTTCAATTTGATAGTTTGACTGTTATAATGTGTATGGTTGTTACATCTGTTTCATCATTAGTACATTTGTATTCTGTTGAATATATGTCTCACGACCCACATCTTCCACGATTTATGTCATATTTATCTTTGTTTACATTTTTTATGTTGATATTAGTGACTGCTGATAATTATATTCAAATGTTCCTTGGTTGGGAAGGTATTGGTTTAGCTTCTTATCTTTTAATTAATTTCTGGTTTACCCGAGTTCAAGCTAACAAGGCAGCTATCAAAGCTATGATTGTTAATCGAATTGGTGATTTTTGTTTAATAATAGCTATCTTAACTTTATATGTAAATTTTAAGGCCGTAGATTATGCTACTGTTGCTTCGTTAGCACCATTTTTTAAAACACAAACTGTTAATTTTTTAAATATGGATTTTAACATCTTGTCTTTAATTTGTGTTTTCTTATTTCTTGGAGCTGTTGGAAAATCGGCTCAATTAGGTTTACATACATGGTTACCTGATGCTATGGAAGGTCCTACACCAGTATCTGCACTTATTCACGCAGCTACACTGGTGACTGCTGGTGTTTTTTTAATTGCAAGATCTTCGTTTCTTTACGAACTTGCTCCAAATGGTTTGCAATTAGTTACTGTATTAGGAGCATGTACTGCTTTCTTTGCTTCAAGTGTTGGTTTATTACAAAATGACTTAAAACGGGTGATTGCTTATTCAACATGTAGTCAATTAGGTTATATGGTGTTTGCGTGTGGTCTTTCAGATTACGCAGTAGGTATTTTTCATTTAGCAAATCACGCTGTTTTCAAAGCTTTACTATTTTTAGGAGCGGGAATGGTTATTCATGCAGTAAATGATGAGCAAGATATGAGAAAAATGGGAGGTTTGAAAAAACTAGTTCCATTTACCTACTCCGTAATGACAATTGCTTCTTTAGCTCTTATTGGGTTTCCATTTTTAGCGGGATTTTATTCAAAAGATTTAATTTTAGAATTAGCTTATGGAAGATTTACAGCATTTGGTCACTTCAGTTATTATTTAGGAACATTTGGTGCTTTCTTAACAGCTTTTTATTCTACAAGATTAGCTTGTTTAACTTTTTTAGTTAGACCTAATGGAGTTAGACCAGTAATCGGTTATGCACATGAAACTTTTAGTTACATGTTCATTGCTTTGTGTGTATTAGCAATACCAAGTATTTTTGTAGGTTTTTGGGCAAAAGATATGATCGTAGGTGTAGGGAGTGATTTCTTTGGTGCAGCAATTTACAATAATCCGAAAACACTTCATATTTTTGACGCTGAGTTTGTAGAGTTCTTTTATAAAAGTTTACCTGTAACTTTAAGTTTATTCGGAGCTAGTTTATCATTTGTTTTGTATAATTTTCAAAGTTCAATTTTATTTAATATAAAAGTTTCCACTTTAGGTAGAAAAGTTTATACTTTTTTAAATAAAAAATGGTTTTTTGATAAATTATATAACGAATTGTTTGGTCAATTCTTCTTTAAATTTGGATATACAATTAGTTACAAAGCTGTTGATAGAGGAGCTTTTGAAATAATGGGACCAGCAGGTTTATCTTCAGTAGCTTCAAGTGTTGCTCATAAGTTACACAAAGCCCAAACTGGTTCATTATATCACTACACACTACTTATATTAACTGTTGTTGCTTTTATTCTATCTATTAGACAGATTTGGTTAATGTTTGAATATAGTGTAGATTATCGAGGATTAATATTATTATTGATAACATCATTCCTTCTTTTAAGTTCAAAAAAATAAAATATTTCAAAAAGATATAAATGAGTATAGAAAAAATCTTTTTCCTTTGCGATGCTCCTGAGTTCGCTCAATTTCGACTACAAGACCCATCTACAACTACTATGGAAGGATTAATAGCTTTTAATAAGCATTTACTGTTTGTTATGACTGTTATTGTAGTGCTAGTAGGTTGGTTGTTATTTGCAACAATTTCTAATTATGATGAATTTAATACACAAAAAAGCCAAAGTTTTTTTCATTCTAACGCTTTAGAGATTGTTTGGACTTCTTTACCAGCATTAACACTATTAAATTTAGCTTCACCATCATTCACTTTATTATATTCAATGGATGAGATTTCAACTCCTGAAATTTCAGTTAAGATTATGGGCCACCAATGGTATTGGAGTTATGAAATTTCTGATTTCGATACTATGGCAACTTGTATGGATTCTGATAAAACCTTGAAATATACCTGTTACTTATTAACTGAAGAAAGTATTTCACAAAAAAACTATTTAGGATTTTTCCGATTACTAGAAACAAATAAGCGTGTATTATTACCATCAAATACTCACTTACGATTATTGGTTACTTCAGTGGATGTTTTACATAGCTGGACCATACCATCTTTTGGTGTGAAAGTAGATGCATGTCCTGGTAGACTAAATCAAGTAAATGTTTTCTTAAAGCGAATTGGTATGTTTTTTGGTCAATGTAGTGAGATTTGTGGAGTAAATCATGGATTTATGCCTATTGCATTATTAGTAGTTCCATCAATTCAATATCACTATTTTGTAGTTTCAAAACTATTTTAATTTGAAACTTAAAGCCTGTAACTCAGTTGGTTAGAGTGTACGCCTGATAAGCGTAAAGTCAGTAGTTCAAATCTACTCAGGCTTATAATATATTTGTTATGGCTTTAAAAAAGAAATTAGTAAAAGAGATTAAAAATTTTACTGTAAACTTTGGACCACAACACCCAGCAGCACATGGTGTTTTAAGACTTGTTTTAGAATTAACTGGAGAAGTTGTTGAGCGAGCTGAACCGCATATCGGCCTTCTTCACAGAGGTACTGAAAAATTAATTGAGTACAAAAATTACTTACAAGCCTTACCTTATTTTGATCGATTAGATTATGTTTCGATGCTATGTCAAGAGCACACTTATTGTTTGGCAGTTGAAAATTTAGTACATTGTAAAGTGCCAAAGAGAGCTCAATATATAAGAGTTCTCTTTGCAGAGATTACTCGTATTTTAAATCATTTATTAGCTGTTGGATGTCATGCTATGGATGTAGGTGCCATGACTCCAATGTTATGGGGATTTGAAGAAAGAGAAAAATTAATGGAATTTTATGAAAGAGTGTCAGGGGCTCGAATGCATGCAGCTTATTTTAGACCTGGCGGAGTTCATACCGATCTACCGAAAGGATTACTAACCGATATTTTTATTTTCAAAGAGCAATTCCGACTTCGATTACTTGAAATCGAAGAAATGTTAACTGAGAATAGAATTTGGAAACAACGACTTGTGGATATAGGTGTTGTCTCATTAGAGCAAGCTCAAGATTGGGGTTTTAGTGGTGTTATGTTAAGAGGATCAGGTTTAGAATGGGATTTACGGATAAATCAACCCTATGAAATTTATGATGAATTAGAGTTTAATACTCTAGCGGGTACCAATGGAGATTGTTATGATAGATATTTGATACGTGTTTTTGAAATGAAACAGTCTCTTCAAATTATTGAACAGTGTTTAGATAATATTCCACTTGGCCCTATCAAAACATCCGACAATAAAGTAACACCTCCTTCAAGATTTGATATTAAACAATCAATGGAGGCTTTAATTCACCATTTTAAATACTATACAAGTGGTGTTATTATCCCAGCAAATGAAACTTACATAGGAACTGAAGCTCCTAAAGGTGAGTTTGGCGTTTATTTAGTATCAAATGATACTAATAAACCCTATAGATGTAAGATTAAAGCACCAGGTTTTGCTCATTTACAAGGGTTAGACATGATGTCACAAGGTCATATGATTGCTGATGTAGTAACTATTATTGGAACTCAAGATATTGTTTTTGGAGAGGTTGACAGATAAATTTAGTATAAAATGAAGACTATCAAAAGCCTTATAATTTCTTCAAATGGAAGTTATTATTTTTCTAATTTGGGAGAAATATTGTTATCTAATAAATTAGTTGTTTTAAAAAAACAAGATGATAAAAACTTTAGTTTTAATCAAAAAGAGAAACAAGTTGTTGTTGATTCAAAACAATCATCTTACTATAAAAAAAAATATCTAAAATGATATATATGTATATATTGGAGTATCGCCAAGTGGCAAGGCAATCGTTTTTGGTACGATCATTCAAAGGTTCGAATCCTTTTACTCCAATATGGATTTAACTTCTACATTTTATTTTGAAAATATTTTAGTTTACACATCTTTTATTCCGTTAATAGGAATTTTGTTATTAACTTTAATTAATTCAGAACAACAAAAACTTTTGAAGGTACTTGCTCTGAATTTTTCAGCATTTCCATTTCTTATTTTTGTATTTTTATGGGGTGGATTTAAAAAGTCAGTCGGTACTTTTCAATTTGTAACAAAACTTTTATGGATTCCAGTATTGAATTTAAATGTCACTTTAGGTGTTGATGGAATTTCACTATTCTTTTTATTATTAACCACTTTATTAATTCCACTATGTATTTTAATTAGTTGGAATAGTATTCAAGCCAATTTAAAAGGTTATTTAATCGCATTTTTATCTATTGAATTTTTTTTAATTGGTGTATTTTGTGTGTTAGATGTTCTAATGTTTTATATTTTTTTTGAAAGTATTCTAATACCTATGTTTCTAGTTATAGGTATTTGGGGATCAAGAGAAAGAAAGATCTGGGCTTCTTATTACTTTTTCTTGTATACACTTCTAGGTTCTGTCGTTATGTTGTTATCTATTTTATATATTTACAATCAAGTTGGAACCACTGATTACGAAATCTTGTTAACATTTGCATTTTCAGATTTAGAGCAAAAACTTTTGTGGTTTACTTTCTTTTTAGCATTTGCAGCTAAAGTTCCAATGATGCCAGTTCATTTATGGTTACCTGAAGCACACGTTGAAGCTCCTACTGCAGGTTCTGTAATTCTTGCAGGTGTATTACTAAAATTAGGAACTTATGGGTTTATCAGATTTTCTCTACCATTATTCCCTCAAGCTTCGTTCTATTTTGCACCTTTTGTTTATACAATCTCATTGATTGGTATTGTATATGCATCGTTAACTGCCATTAGACAGACTGATTTTAAGCGAATTATTGCTTACACATCTGTTGCTCATATGAACGTGGTAATGTTAGGTATTTTTAGTTTCAATAATGTGGGGATCGAAGGGGCTTTATTACAAAGTTTAAGTCACGGTTTTGTTGCAAGTGCATTGTTCGTAATAATTGGAGTTGTTTACGAGCGTTATAGAACACGACTTGTTAAATATTATGGTGGTCTTGTTCATACAATGCCTTTGTATATTTCTATCTTTTTATTTTTTACTATGGCAAACATTGGTCTACCAGGTACTAGTGGATTCATTGGTGAATTCCTAATTTTTGCAGGTTCTTTTAAAGTGAATTCTAGTGTAACTTTTTTTGGTGCTACTGGTATGATTTTAGGTGGTTGTTATGCACTTTGGTTATTTAATCGAATTGCTTACGGTAATTTAAAGAGTCAATATATAAAAGAAACTTTAGATATAAACAAACGTGAGTTTTATATTTTTGCTCCTTTAATCTTTTATACATTGGTATTTGGTTTAACACCTGATCCTTATTTGAACTCAATCCACATGAGTGTCAATAATCTTATAGAAAATATGTATTTTTAACTAAATGCTTTATTTATTGGAAACAAAATTACCTGAGAATAAGTCAGTGTTTTTTGCTTTAACTAACGTTTATGGAATCGGTAAAAGCACAGCTTTCTCAATATGTAAAAAATTAGGTTTTTCTATAAATTTAAAAACAAAAGATCTAACTCAAGAGCAAATTACTGAAATACTTCAATTAATCGATTCTTTAAATCTAAAATTGAACAATGAACTAAAAAACTTAAGGTCTATGAACTTAAAAACTTTAGTTTCTATAAAATCTTATAGAGGTTTAAGAAGAGTTCGGGGGCTCCCAGTTCGAGGACAACGAACTCACACAAATGCCAAATCGTCTAGAAAAGGTAGACGTTTTTAAAGTAATCAAGGTCAGTGATAATTTTTAAGTTTTAAACATTTATTTCAAATAACATGAACAATTTATTTATTGCCGAAAATCTTAAGGTTATTACAAAAGTTTTACCGATCTTAAAGATCCAAATACACCAAAAGGAAATTAGTCTTATTGTTAAAAGAGACCATTTAATACCTGTACTAATGTTTCTTAAAAATCATATTAAATACCAATTTAAGATTCTTACTTGCATCTCAGGTGTTGATTACCCTTCTCAAAAATACAGATTCAAAGTTGTTTACGAATTATTAAGTGTTAAATATAATGCACGTCTAAGAGTAAAAGTGTTAACTGATGAACTTACACCAGTTGAGTCATGCTGTAAAGTGTTTCCGGCTGCAGGGTGGTATGAGTCTGAAACTTGGGATATGTATGGTATATTCTTTGCAAATCATACAAATCTAACTCGACTATTAACTGATTATGGATTTGAAGGCTATCCTTTACGAAAAGACTTTCCATTAAGCGGTTTTGTTGAATCAAGTTACGATTACACACGGAAGCGAGTAACTAACGAGCGAGTTGAGTTAAGTCAAGAATACCGAGCGTTTAAATTTACTTCTCCTTGGGAAACTTTAGATTTAAACTAAAACATAGAATATATGAAAAAATTATTTGCTAAAGACAGAAGAAACAGAGAAATTGTAAAACATTCAGAACTAAATCATTTTATATTAAAACAAATCTCAACAAATTCTAATTTTCTTAAAACCATTAGATGGAATGCTTTGTATAAACTTTCAAATATATCAAAAAGTAACTCTAAAACAGTTATCTCAAATCGATGTGTTCAAACTATAAATCGAAAATCATTTCACAAATTCTCAAATTTTTCAAGAATGGTATATTTAAAGCTTGTAAAATCTGGATATATTAGTGGAATTCGTAAATCTAGTTGGTAATAGAAAAATAATTAAAAAACGTTTTTTTACTTTGAATTTTAAGGGTAGTAGATTATTATTATAATTTAAAAATAGTACATATATTTTTAAAGTAATTTTAATAAATACTTATTTGCAGAAAACTTCCATAGATAAATATTATATAAAAAATAATAAAATTAGGTAAACTCCAAATTAAAGTTACTACACTTAAGGATATTTGTAAAGGCCTAAGTAGATTGAAGAGGTAAGTAAACCATAATGTTAATGCATTGAGCAATAAATAGTCTAATAGATTTAACTCTTGAATAACACTTACTAAAACGGTGTAATTGACCCAAATAATTAATAGATTCATTTTATAATTTTGTTTTAATATACTAATTTATCATAGTAAAAGTCTTTTTTGTAAGATTTCCAACCGGACATAAATCAATAACGTTACCAGATAATTCTGATAACAGAACTTTGTTAACATAAGTACCAATCTCACTGTCGTTTCCTCTACCAAAAACTCCAAGTTCTTCTACACCTGCAATTTCAGCGCTAAATCGAACACATCTAGTACAGTGAATACATCGTGTCATAACGGTACGAACAATTGGACCAAGATTTTTGTCAGAGACAATTCTTTTAAATTTATAAAACCGTCTTTTGGTAAAACCAAAGAATAAAGATTGATCTTGAAGATCGCACTCTCCTCCTTGATCACAAATAGGACAATCTAATGGATGGTTTAAAAGTAAAAACTCCATAACATTTTCTCGAGCTTTCTTTACTAAGCCACTATTATGATAAATTTCGTGATTGAATAAACTTGTCCCTGCGCTAACAGCACATGCTACAATTGGTTTATTCATTTTTCCCATCTCTACAATACACATTCTACAGTTTCCTGCAATAGATAGGTTGTTGTGGTAACAATAATGAGGAACTGATATACCTAAATTTATTAGGTAAGCAAGTAATGATACTTTGTTCAATGTTGTTAAATTTGTTTTTGACATTTTTAAATCTTGTACATAAAATAGGAAATGTAGCTTAATTGGTTAAAGCGCCGACCTGTCACGTCGGAGACTGTGGGTTCAAGTCCCATCTTTTTCGATCTTAAGTTTTTAAATTTTGATTTTGTATCTTAATAGGATCTAATGCAATATCGTCTCGTTGCTCGTAAAAAACTGATAAAATAGCTAATCCAACCGAAGACTCTGTTGCAGAAAGAACCAAAATAAAGAATACAAAAATATAACCAACTATGTCATCTAAATATAAAGAAAATGTTATAAAACTAAGATTTACAGACAAAAGTAAAATTTCAAGAGACATAATAGTTTTCAAAATATTTCCACGGTTTAATACTAAACCAAGCATTCCAATATGAAAAAGTACTATAGCAGTACCTAATAAATAAAAATTTAATTCAATTTCAGTCATAATTTTTTGAGTACACTGGGACTTGAACCCAGGACCTGTGGATTAAAAGTCCAATGCTCTACCGACTGAGCTATATACTCTAAATAATCAATTTCCTTATACTGCAAAAAGTAATAAGAAAACAATCATAAGTACGAATAATGCAATAGCTTCTGTTAGGGCGAAACCTAAAATAGCCATTTTAAACATTTCATCTTTCAGAGAAGGGTTTCTAGAAATACCTAGAATTAATGCGCTGAAAACAACACCAATACCTACTCCAGCTCCTGCTAGTCCAATTGTTGCAATTCCTGCTCCAACAAATTTAGCTGCTTGTAATAACATAAGTCAATAAAATATAACTTATGTTATTTCGAAAATTCAAAGCAGCTTTATTTTTCTAAGAATTTCATCTACATTTTAAAATATTTTTAGTCAAAAATTTTGGTTTTAATAGGTAATTTTTTACTTCCCGCTTTTAAAGCTTCAACTGCAATATGCTTTGGAATACCACAAATTTCAAATAAGGTGGTACCTCCTCTAACTCTTGCAACCCAATGAGAGACAGCACCTTTACCTTTTCCCATTCGTGATTCAGTTGGTTTTGCTGTGATAGGTAAATCTGGAAAGATTCGAATCCAAATCTTTCCTTTTCGTTTTATTTTTCGAGCAATGGTTCGTCGAGTAGCCTCTATCTGGTGTGCTGTAATCATTCCTGCGACTCGAGCTTTTAAACCAAATTCTCCAAATTGAACAGTATTAGCTTTGTATTCAAATTTTTTTAATCTACCTTTTCTTGTTTTTTTATATTTTGTTTTTCGTGGTTGTAAAAACATTTTTATTATACTGTATTATAATTATTTTTCAACAACCCAAACTTTGATACCGTAACTACCATTCGAATTATGAATAGTAATTTGAGAATAATCTAGTTTGGCAGAAATACTTTGAACAGGAACGTCACCGACTGTTATTATTTTCTGTTTTGCTCTGGGAACTCCATTTAGACGACCTTTAATAGCAATCTTGACACCTTTAATTTTAGATGAACTTGAATTTGATAAAAGAGTCAGTGCTTGTTTAATAAAAGACAAAAAAAACTTATGTCGTTTGATTTTCTTTAATTGAGCAGCAATAAATTTAGCTAATAAATTGGCAGAATTCGAGTTGTAAACTACATGGAACAAAAGTTCAATACCCTCTTTTAAAAATGGTGTATTTCTAAATTTTTGAAGAGACATAAAAACTTTTTCTTGTGTAAGTTTAAAAGAATACAAATCTTTATTTGCACAACAGAAATTTAATACTATGTTTACGTTATTATTATTAAATAAATCTAATACTTTAAAAACTTGACCAAATACTCCATTAACGTTTGAGTTTACGTTGTCAAATTTTTTAATGTCTTTGTTATTAAACAAAATAGATTCTTGTTGTTTTCTATAAGTGGTAGGGATTGAGTTTAAATAGTATTTTAACTTGTACGGTTTAGATGAGCTACTAAATAAAGTAACTACTTCTCTATCCAAACAAAGATAATTTAAACTTTTATTATTGTTGAGTGGGTTTTTAATAGTTTTTTTATCTCCGTTAGCATTTACAATAATTAACTCTTCACTAGCTTCTTTTTTATCTATTATAAAATCAGATGTAATAAAATAAGAAACATACAAATTTAATGTTGAACCATTATAATGCTGTTTATAGTCATGTAAAATGATCCCATATGTTTCTAAAACCCTTTCAATATAATTTCTTATTTCAAGATCTTTAAAAACATATAAAGGTAGTTCATCATTCTTTTTTTCAAAAAATTCAGTCTTCCAAGTTTTGTTAACACCAAGTCTAAAAATTGTTGGATTAATTTTTTGTCCCATTTAAATCTTAATTTTTTTTCTTCTTTTTTTTGAAAACAAACCTTTCTCGTGTAGGTACAAACTCTCCAACTTTATGACCAATCATTTCGTCAGTTATATTTAATTTCACAAAAGCACGTCCTGAATGAACGTTACAAGTTAGACCTACAATTTTCGAAGTTACCTCATAATTTCGAGGTAACACGGCAAGTTTATCAGTTGAATTATATTTTTTTATAAATGGACCTTTCCACTTTGATCTTTTCATAATTTATTTCTTTTTAATAATAAATTTATTTCTAGATGTACTGGTTTTCCCTTTATGATTTGACTTACCCCAAGGAGTTTTTGAAGTTCCTGATTTTTTCCCTTCACCACCACCATGAGGATGGTCTATAGGATTCATAGCAACTCCTCGAACAGTTGGCCGCTTATTTCTCCATCTAGATTGACCGGCTTTTCCAAGCCTAGTTAAGAAAAATAATTCTTTAGAAACTTCCCCAACTGAAGCAAAACAGTTCGAAGAAAGATATCTTTGTTCACCAGAACTTAACTCGATTACACAGTATTCTTCAGTCTTTTCTTTGATTATTGAGAATGTACCAGCTGATCTTGAGATCTGACCAGAACTAGATACTTTTGGAGAAACATTATATATAGGAGTTCCGATAGGAATATTAGCGATAGGAAGTGAGCTACCCAAACTTGGTGTTGCTTTTAACCCTGATTTTACAATGTCGCCGATACGCAGATTTCGCGGAGTTAAAATATAATAAAATGATTTACTGATAAAATCAAATACTGAAGAAATATATGCATTTCTATTTGGGTCATGTTCTATGGTACAAACAATAGCTGTTGAATTAAATTTTCTATCAAAATTAATTTGTCTATATCTTTGTTTGACTCCTCCTCCTTTATGAAAAACAGTGATTTTGCCTGAATGATTTCGGCCACTTGAATTTTTTTTCCCTATAACTCTACTCTTTAACAAAGGTTTTTTGCTAAGATTCAAGCTTTTATCATTTAATTTAATTAATTGACGCCGTGAGGCAGTTGTGGGTTTTACTTTTTGTAACATCATTTTATATAAAATAAATACGTTTTTTTATGACTTTATCAAACACATTATTTAACAACTTAACAAACAAGTTAAAATTAGAGACTTCTCTGCTTCAAAAAGAGAAATCATACGTAAAAAATTTGTTAAATCAAGCTACTTATTTGAAAAAATTGAAAGAAAGTGATTCTAAGAACCTAAATGTGAAGAAATTTATCACTCATAACGATAAAGAGACGAATTTGCAAGATTTTGTTATTGCCTATATAGTAAGTATTTCATTTTTGAAGGCTAATACCACAATTCATGTCTCTGACACACAAGGAAATTTAAAATTATTCTATTCTGCAGGCTCTGTAGAATTAAGTGGTAAACAAAAACGAAAACGTAGAATCGCTGTTTCAAAACTAATTTCTTTAGTTTTAAAAAAAGCCACTTTTCTAGGTCAAAAGCCAGTTGCTTTACACTTAAATAATGTAAATTTTTATAAAAATCTAATCGTTCGAAAGTTGAAACGAAACTTGTATATAAAAATAATCAAGATATTAAACCAGACACCTTACAATGGTTGTCGAAAGAAAAAGTTAAGAAGGAAAAAGTATACAAAACGATTTAAATAAAATTTAAAAAATATTAACGGAGAAATGGCTGAGCGGTTTAAAGCGGTAGATTGTAAATCTATTGAGTTATCTCATCGTAGGTTCGAATCCTACTTTCTCCTTTGCTTATTAATTTCAACGAAATATGGCGCAGTTGGTAGCGCGCCTGCTTTGGGAGCAGGAGGTCATGTGTTCAACCCACATTATTTCGAACAATCTTTCTTCTTCGTTAACCGGTAACTTGTTTTTAAATGCTGATCTAACGATTTATACAAATTAAATACGTTCTTTTTATACGAAAAGTCATTTATTCCTTTTAATTGAGATGTAGAATATACTTTATCATTTACCTTCACTGAAATCAGTTCAAAAGAAGGTTTTAACTCTTTCTTAATTGAGTCAAGCCGTAATTCTGTTGTTTTAAAGTTCGGGTTAATAAACAAAACAAAACTACAAACAATAGGACTTACATTTGTATAAATCGAACTTTTGAATAATTTTAATGTAATACCATTTAAGCCTTTTGAATAATTCAGTTTTAATTTTTTTAATTTTTGTTCTATTTGAATCCATTGACTCAAATCTAATTTAGCGGAATGAAACCAAAAAAAAAAGCCATTAGTTTTAAAGAAGTTTTTAAGCTTAGCACTTTGATAATCTTTTGAATTAAAATCCATCTTTCAACAATATCTGAGACTGTTTATAAACTTAGGCTTAGCAGGATTCGAACCTGCGACAAAGCCGTCATGAGCAGCACGTTCTACCAACTGAACTATAAGCCTGAAAAAGAATTAAAAATTTTTTCTTATGAGAATTAGCATTGGACAAATACTGATAGTACTAATAATAAGTTTTTTATTATTTGGAGATGTAAAAAGTTTAAAATATAAATTAAAAAATCTTTCTAAAAAAATTGAAACTTTTTTAAAAGAGAAAAACAGGAAAAAAGGGACTTGAACCCCTGACCTTCGGTTTTGGAAACCGCTGCTCTACCAACTGAACTATTTTCCTAAATACTTTCTATTGACAATTTTAAATAGAATTTTTATTGAAAATGTTTCCTTACTATAAATATTATTTAGAAATAAAGAATAGAATCTTATTAGTGCTTTTCACCTGGTTGTCACTGACATTAGTTTGTTACCAGTTTAAAGAATCACTTTTATTTATTTTTATAACTTCAAATAAATATTGTGGCAACATTTCTTATTTCATTTTTACAAATGTCGGAGAGGTGTTCCAAGTTTATTTGCACTTAACATTTTTTATCGCGAATCAGATCACTCTTCTTATGCTATTTTACCATCTTTTGATGTTTCTAACATTGAGCCTATACTACTCAGAATATATACAGTTAAAATCAATCTTAAAAATTTTCTTCGTTACATGGTTTTTCTCTGTCACTTTGTTAGTAAAATTTGTTGTACCTTTTAGCTGGTCTTTTTTCTTAAGTTTTCAAGAAACAAACAATTATTTGCAACCAACTTCTTTTTTTTTTGAAGCTAGAATTCTTGAATACTTTTATTATTTCACAGATTTCTATTATATTTGTATTGCAAATTGTCAACTTTTAGGAATCGCCGTATTATTTTTAAATACTGTAAGTGAAAAAATGAGAGCAATTAAAACTTTTAGAAAACTTTTTTATTTGATATTCATATTATTTTCAACAATAACAACACCACCAGATATTTTTAGCCAAATTTTGGTAAGTTCTAGTTTAATTGTTATCTATGAATTTTTAATTTTTTCTCGATACATAAAAACTTAATTTGGTAACCAATTAAAACTTATAAGAATACCAACGGTAAACATTAAGTAACCAATTGCAAGAGGTAAAAAACATTTCCAACCTAAATGCATTAATTGATCATACCTGTATCGAGGTAAAGCTGCCCGAGTAAGAATAAAAAATACTGCACCGAAAGCAACTTTAAGTGAAAACCAAATACTTCCTGGAATCCAATTCAGAAAGAAAATGTCTATTGGTGGAAGCCACCCACCTAAAAAAAGCACAGATGACAATGCACACATTAGTAACATATTCGAATATTCTCCTAGGAAGAATAAAGCAAAAGTCATCGCTGAATATTCTACATTGTAACCTGACACCAATTCAGCCTCTGCTTCTGGCAAATCAAACGGATGCCTATTTGTTTCTGCTAACATTGAAATATAAAACATAACAAATAAAGGAAATAACGGTACAAGAAGCCAAACTTCCTTCTGTGCTAAAACTATTTTACTAAGATTTAGTGATCCCACACAAACTGCAATACTTAACACAATAAAACCAATAGATATCTCGTAAGAAATCATTTGTGCTGTCGAACGTAAGGCACCTAAGAATGCATACTTAGAATTACTTGCCCAACCAGAAAGAATAAGACCATAAACATTTAGTGACGAGATGGCAAATATGTATAAAATACCAAGATTAACATCTGCTAAAACTACAGTGTGAGAAAATGGAATCACAGCCCAGCCAATTACACTCAAAATGAACGAAAGAACAGGAGCTAGTAAGAAAATACCAATATTAGAGTTACTAGGTAAAATGGTCTCTTTTACGAGTAACTTTAACCCATCTGCTATAGCTTGAAGTAAACCAATAAAACCGATTACATTTGGTCCACGACGTCTTTGAATTGCTCCCATAATTTTCCGTTCTGCTACTGTGAAAAAAGCAACAGAAAGTAATAATGGGACAGTAGTACTAAGAATTTTTAATAAAGTTATTACAATTATAAACAACATTCAAGGCTAAAACCGGATTTGAACCAGTATTTTAAGATTTGCAATCTCGCACATTACCATTATGTTATTTAGCCTTTTAAAAATTTGGCAGAATACAAAAATATCTTTATGATGTAGTAAAGACAGAGTGGGATTCGAACCCACGGTATCTATTAAATACAACAGTTTTCAAAACTGTCGCCTTAAACCACTCGGCCATCTATCCCTTTAAATTGGATTATTATAAAAAAGTTGTTAAACTCTTTATAACCTAGCAATAGAAGGGATTTGAACCCTTAACTTTAACCTTGGCAAGGTTACACTCTACCAATTGAGTTACAATTGCATATATAAAATATCTAATTAAACGGCATCTTGAAAGAATTTAACAAATACATTAATTCTTTTTTAGTTTTAGCACTTGTTACTAGAATAATGTTTAGTGGAGGTAAATTTGTAAACAAGTAGAACTGTTTTCCTAACTCTTCAAAACTAATCAGATCCAATAAAGTTAAAGAAAAACTTTTACTTTTTAGCTTTTTAGAAAATTTGATTCCTTTGAAGTCTTTAAAATTTGGGAAAACCTGTGTTAAAAGTTTCAAAAAAAAATCATACATCTTAGTTTTTGTTAATACTACAATACAACCTACAGGATGGCCTTTTCTAACTTTTAACAAAATATTAGGACGCTTTGCTTTTGTGACAGTCCCTTGCTGAGTTGTAATCAATTCCAGCGCTACAAGGGATGCTGCTATATTTTTTATCACAAAACTTTTGCATCCGAAGTTTAAAACAATTTTTTTTAATTCTGGAATCTCACTTAAATTGTGATAAAAGAACTTGTTTATTAAGTCATATCTAATTACTTTCTTGTAATAATTTTCTAAAGGATTCATTTTAGATTAAACCAATTGACAAACTGACAAATTTCATAAATTTTTTTTTCTTTAATATTTTGGGTATTGGACCTAGAATTCTAGTTCCAATAGGATTACCTTGTTTATTAATAAGGGTTACGGAATTTTCATTTAAAGTAAATGAAGATCCGTCTTTTTTTCGATATTGAGTTTTTGTTCTAACAACTAATGCTCTAAATACTCCTCCTTTTAAAACTTTAGATGTTTTTTTAGATTTATTTCGTAATTGTTGGACAGAGACAACAATTATGTCACCTAAATTGGCATATCTTTTTTTAAACCCTCCCAAAACTTTTATGCATTTAACGGTTTTTGCACCTGAATTATCAGCTACTTTTAAAATAGTTTGTTGTTGTATCATTTTTACAAAATAACATTATGCGTTTATAGCTCAATTGGATAGAGCGTTGGATTTCGGTCCCAAAGGTTATAGGTTCAACTCCTATTAAACGTAAATTTAATTTTTTACCACTTAAACTTTGATAAGTAACGTTTATTTAACAAAATTTGGGTTTGTAGTTTAGCTTTTTGTTCAATAGACTGACTTTTTAAAGAAAAAGATGCTAAAACTTCATTTGCCAAATTTTTATAAAAATTATTAGAACTTTTATTTTTCTGAACTGTACTTTTGATAAACTTTAAAGCGGTCATGATTCGCAAAGAATCTTTAACAATAAACGAAGGAGTAATTTTTTTTGATTTTCTTTTACCCTTTTTCATCACTTGCTCATTTATCTTAAAAGCGGATGTTGTATTAATTATCGCTAACTGAACTAAATTCTGAAAATTTTTTTTTGAAGACTTTTGAAGCAATTTTGAAGACTTTAATAAAATTTTCTCACCAGTACGTTTTTTTCCATTTTTCATAAATATATTAACGATTCTATTTTTTAAAACTATAGCTTTTCTATTTCTAACTCCCATTATACATATTTCTTAACTTTTTTTGTACCATACTTAGACCTTGATGTTTTTCTATTAGACAGACCTGCAAAATCGAGTTTACCTCTAACTAAGTGGTATTTTATACCTGGTAGATCTTTAACTCGGCCTCCTCTAATAATAACAGTTGAATAAGCTTGTAAATTATGGCCTTCACCTGGAATATAAGCATATACCATTTTATCATTAGTAAGACGAAGCTTCACAATCTTCCTCAAAGCTGAATTTGGTTTTTTTGGAGTTCGCAATACTAATTTGCTACAAATTCCTTTCTTTTGAGGACATTGGTTTAAAGCTGGCACTTTATTTAACTTTTTTTTCTTTTTCCGACTTTTTCGTTTTTTACAAAGTTGATTTATAGTTACCATATAAGAATCTATTTCAAATTTTTACCAAAAAGGGGACTTGAACCCCTACTCCTAAAGGAACTAGAACCTAAACCTAGCATGTCTACCAATTCCATCATTCTGGCAAACAGATATTATCCTTAAATTACTCGTTACCGGACTTGAACCGATACTCTAATTAGAATCAGATTTTAAGTCTGACGTGTCTACCAATTCCACCAAACGAGCATTAAAAACTAAAAATAACTTATAATATCTATTTTTATATTGGAGGTAATCGGATTTGAACCGATAACTTCATGCTTGCAAAGCATACACTCTACCAATTGAGTTATACCCCCTAATAATTAGAAACAAAAAATTATTTCTTTTTCTTTACTATAATGTTATAACTGAAAAGATTTGGCAAAAAAATTAAATTCAGATCTAGTGAATTTTCTTTAAAAAGTTTTTTTGCTCTAAACTTTAAAACAGTAATAACATCAGGTAATAAACGTAATGCAATAAACGAATAATATAAAACTGCACTTACTAATGAACTAAATAAAACAGTAGATAAAGTTGAAAAATCAAGCTGCGGTATTTAAAAGTTTCTTTTCAGGTTGGGTTCGAACCAACGTCCTGGTGGTTAACAGCCACTCGCTCTACCACTGAGCTACTGAAAAAAAATATTAACCTTTCTTAATATTTGCGATTACCGAATCCAAATTTAAATAATGGTTAAATACGGGCATTAAATTAGAATCATCTTGATAAACAAATAAAACTTGTAAAGTTCTATAATTCACTAATAAATGTTTTGGTGGTACTGGCCAAAAATTTGACCTATCTATATTTCTTTTTACTAGAGATCTTGATTTTCTATTTGATGCAATTTCAATCAAATCATTTGTTTTCAGGTTATAAGATTTAGTCCTCACAATTTTACCGTTAACAAGAACATGACCATGTAAAATCAATTGAGAAGCTTCTTGAATACTCAAACTAAAATTTGCTCTATGGATAACAGTATCAAGTCGACTTTCAAAATGCTTTAAAGCAACACGTCTATAATCAAGTAAATTGGGATTAGTATAATTTTTGGTTTTAACAGACTTTAAAATGGATTTCTTCAAATAATTTTTTTTTAAACCACCATAAAAAAGACCAAAAATTTTTCTTTCATGCAAATTATTCCTAAACTTTCGTTGAAACGAATTACCTCTACTAGCAAACTTTGAAACTGACAATTGAAATTGATCTTTTATCTTAAACCTTTTATAAAATTTCAGTTGCTTTTTTAAATTTTGATGAAATCTTTGCCATTTCTGTTTTTTAAACGTGAACAATTTAGTACGGTCTTGAATATTTTGTCGTAAACGTAAAAATTGTTTGTAAAAAGGTTTATTCCGTTTTTTATATTTCATATGTTAATTTGACTTAAAAAATTGGTTTAATAATTATACACGACTGCTTTTCTTAGAATTTTTGAAAAGAAAATTTAATCCAACAAAAAATATATTTTTGTCAGAAGTAGTTAGAACATTTTTGAAATTTCCTTCTACACTATAAAGAGCTCTATCTTGTAGATCTGAATCAGTTCCAAAAAATATAACAGGTATTCTAATTGCGTGGGCTTCAGAAAGTATAATTTTACTTTTATCATGCTCAAACACAATAATCAAATCTAATTTTTTTGTTAACTTTGGTAACAAAAAGTTTGAAGACTCTTTTAACCATAGTTGGCTTGACGCTTTATTGGAATCAAAGAATTTTCTATTGTTGGAAATTATACCTTGAATATCAAAACCTTTAGGAACTGCAACGTGTCTTGTAAATTGATTAATTTTTAATTCAAGATTATGAGGAAGACCTACAAACAGAATTCTTTTTTCTGCCTTATGATAACGAAAAACAATCTGTAAAATTTTTTTCATGTCAGTAACAATCTTGTTTAAATTAGCATCAATCAAATTATCAAATTTAATTTTTTTAATAGGTTGTTCATAAACTTTAGATTTTAGTAAATTTAATTTTAGAAGTTGTTTAATCTTAACTTTTTTTATTTTCATTTAAATTTTTTTTCCTTTTTTCAAAGTTATTGTTTCTTGGTCATATAAAATACCTTTTCCTTTGTAGGGCTCTGGTAACTTACAACTTCTTATTTGAGCAGCTGTTTGCGTCAACAAATCATATGACATATTACCGCGAATAAATATCTTAGTAAATTTTAAGCATTTACTACTTAAACCTACAGGAATCTTAAAATAAATCAAATGACTATAACCAAGTTTAAAATACATTTGATTTGGCAAATCTTCATGAGGAAACGCACGATACCCAACACCCACTAAATTCAACTTTCGAGACAACATATAAGTTATTTCAATTAAAGTTTGCTTAATTTTAGCAATTGTTGTACCTTGTAATTTTTTGCTACCTTTTAGGCCAGTAATTGACTTTTGTGTTGCAATAATCAAATTTGATGAAGGAATTAAAAGAAGCTTAACTTCTAAATTTAACGATTTTGTTAGTAAAGGGCCAATAAAAGTAATTAAATTTTTTTTATCACAATACAATATTTTAATGTTTTTAGGAATTTTGATAGAATATTTCTTTTTTGAGTTTTTCATATCTAGTTAATTAAAGCAAGAGGCTCACCACCTAATTTATCTTTTTTACACTGATTGATTGTTTTCAAACCGCGATTCGTTGAAAAAATGATAAAAGTTTTGCTTGAATCTAATTTCCAAATTTGTTTAGCTGAGTAATATAACCGCTGACCAGGTTTAGATAAACATTTTAATGAATTTATGACGGGTTTTCCTGTTCTTGTGTATTTTAAAAAGATTTCGATTTTATTATTGTTTGCAGCAAAAGTTCTATAACCTGAAATGAAACCTTCATCCCATAAAACTTTTAAAAATGATTCGCAGATATTTTTTTTTGACTCTACAATAACACTTTTTTTCGCCATTTGACCGTTTTTAATGTTGGCGAACATATTCCACAAATAGTTTTTCATATAAAATTAAAATGTCCAAAGGCAGACTCGAACTGCCGACACAAGGATTTTCAGTCCTTTGCTCTACCAACTGAGCTATTTGGACTATAAATTAAGCTGGAAACATTAAATTAATGTAATGCTTCACTATCGTTTAAATAAATACATGTTAAAGTTACAAACACATAAGCTTGAATTAATGCAACAGCAAGTTCTAAACCCATTAAAATAACCAGAATTAATAATGGAATAATAAACATTAATGCTGTTAAATTTTCTACTAAAAGCATACTCCAAGAGAATCCTACAATCACTTTCAATAAAGTATGACCTGCCATTAAATTAATGAACAACCGAACACCTAAACTAATAGGCTTAGCAATATAAGAAACTAATTCAATAGGAACTAATACTAACGCTAAAAAGAAACCGGTATTTGCTGGTAAAAATAATGAAAAGAATTCAAGACCATGTTTTTGAAAACCAATTATAGTCATACCTATGAAAATTGAAAATGACATAAAGAAAGTCAAAGTAATATAACTTGTTGTAGTGAAACTGTATGGAACTAACCCAATTAAGTTATTAGTTAAAATAAACATAAACACAACACTTAAAAAAGGTAAATATTTTTCACTACCAGTTGTAATGATATCTGATAAAAGTTGAGTTACAAGAGCATATATTTTTTCTATCAGATTTTGCCAACCGCTAGGAATCACAAAAAATGAATTTGTTTTTACGTCTTTAATCAAAAATACATAACTTTGTAATGTAAAAAGAGCTAGAAGAGATGCCAACAAGAAATTGGTAAATGATAAATCAACACCTGCAACTACAAAACTAATAAGAGGAGCTATTTTGAATTGATCTAATGGACTATATAACATTTAAAAATAAAGAAAGGAATCGAACCTTTAACTTAAATCCCATTTTTAGAGAAAAGTACCATTTGCTTTATTATAAACTTAGTATTTTTAATTATCTGCAGTTTCACTTTTTCTGCTTGAATAAAACGCTTCAAATATTAAGAAAAAGAAAAACACAAATGATGCTGCTGAGATATATGAACCCCACGAAGCAATTTTGTTAAATAAATAGAAAGCATCAGGGTAATCTGGAATTCGTCTAGGCATACCAGCAGCTCCTAACCAATGCATTGGAAAGAAGGTAAGGTTAACTCCAACGAAGAAAGTCCAGAAGTGAATCTGAGCTAAGATTTCAGAGTATGTAACTCCAGTAAGTTTTTCAAACCAATAATACAGTCCTCCAAAAATAGAGAATACCGCTCCCATTGATAGCAGTGGCCTAACTTACCAATCTCGTTACTTATCAATAAGTCGACCCCGAACCGTACGTGCAAGTTTCCCTGCATACGGCTCTCACTTATGTTAAAATTGAATAAACGAATTACTAAATTCGTTTACCGTCGTATACACCTTGATGTATTTTTATATGACATTTTTGACATACAGGAATTTGTTTTCTATTCATCCTAGCCATCATAATAGATAGATAGTCTTTACGCTTAATTTTACTAAGTTTTCGAACATGATGAATCTCGATCTTTTTCTTGCTGCCGCATAATGCACAAGGACCTTTAAGATCTTTACGACCTCGCTGTACTCGTCTATCATACTGATCAATGTATGTTTCTAACGAAGAATAGTCAAGTATAGGAGCTATAGTAAACCTTTTAGGTCGACGGTAATCTACGGTCGGGTAATTGGTAATAATTTCACCCAACTCATTTTTAATATTAAGATTCTTGCCGTATTTGTTAAATACCCTCCGTAAAGTAGTAAGTTTCATCTTAGAGGCAATAGTAAGGGCACAAGAATATTTCAATATATAATGTATTCTTGCAGCGACTCTACCATAATTGTTTGCTAACTTATAATACTGAAGAATACCTCTTTCTACCATTTTATAGTGTTCTACCATATCGTATAAAGGGTGGTTAATAAATCTCCCATTTCGAGTAGGTGAACCTGTTTTATTGGCATAACCTCGCTGTTTAAGCTTTTCTACGATTTGATCTACGGGACCATCTAAGACAGTATTAGTAGTTCTACGAGTAAGCTTACCTTTTGAGTTATAAGCAATCTTCATTTTTGAAAGCTTAGTTTTATGAACACAATAACCTAAAAATTTTGCCGAATCTAACTGGCTATGAGTTATCTTGGTCTTCTCAGTGTTTAATATGAGTTTTAGTTGTTCAAATAAGAAGATTCTACATTCCTCAACTATTTGCTCACAATAAATTTTGGGACCATTTAAACCCATGATGAAATCATCCGCATAACGAACATAGTGAAGTCTAATATAATTTCGGTCATGTGATTGGAAACTATGAATAGAGTGATCAGTAACTTTTCCAGAACGTATCATTTTTGTATATACTGGGTTAGCTTTCTTTCTTTTTCCTTTAGTATACTTCGGAATAAGATGAGATTCAACCCATTTGTCGAAAGGAGTCATATAAATATTCGCTAGAATAGGAGATAAAACTCCTCCCTGACTAATTCCAAGACTCATTCGAGTTATCTTGTTAGAAGACTCACCGTAACCTACTTTTAAATACTTATATATTAAGTCAATAAAAGCTTGGTCGGTTATTTTAGTCTCTAATAAATTAACCAGAACTTGATGATTGATACTTGGAAATTGTTGGTCAATGTCCCCTTCAATAAACCAATTGTCCTGCGCAAATTGCATTTTAATTTGGTTTAAAGCCGTATGACAACCTCTATTAGTGACCCAACCATGCGAATTTTTACTAAAATCGTTTTCAAAAACTAGCATTAATAAGAAACGCATAGCTTCTTGAACAATTTTATCTTTTGGCGAAGGTATTGTTAAAGGTCGTTTTTTTCCATCTGGTCTAGAAATATAAGTTCGCCTGGAAGGAGAAAACTGGAATATTCCGTTTCGCATACTATTCGAAGTTTTCTGAAACCAAGTTAAATCTATCCCATCTAGGGTATCAGTGTTCAGGGCAGGAGTCAAACTTCCATTGTTAGAACGAACACGAACCCAAACAGAAATTAAAAAATTAGGGTCAGACATAATAATACTCAAATTGTTACATTTTTTGTTACTAATAACATAAGATCTTAATAAATTCAACTGGTTTGACTCGTATACACCCGAAAGCATACTCTTATCAAACCTAACATAACTAGGCCCCTTCCTGCAAGATGTCGCAGTACTATGAGCCCTCCGTAACCCCCGTTCTTTCGAATTTCGGGTCATCGCGAATTCCGTTCGTTTTCGTCGCAAAGTTAACTTAGGGCTCCCCTTTCTAAAACTACTACTTGTAGCCGGCTTGTTGAACTCATTCGGTGAAAGAAAGACTACGTAATTTCTTACACTCAAACATTTAATAGGGACTTCAGACCCTGCCAGAAAGTTGTAACTGGGATTCGTAAACCTACCCATATTAACTAGTAGCTTGGCACTCACTCTTTCAGAGCGCCTTTTAGTGCATGCTATGTTCCCTTTCGAAATTAGCTTTCTCCGGTAAGCACTATGCTTTATCACAATATATAACATCATTTTAAAAATTTTTTTTATTTGTATATATAAATGAGTTTTGTGAGCTTTAATCAGAGTTAAAGCAGGCGAAAACGACGTTAGACGCCGCACCGTAATGAAAATGTCCAACCACGTAATAAGTGTCGTGTAATGCAACATCTAAACCTGAATTAGCTAATGCTACCCCAGTAACACCTCCAACAGTGAATAGGAAAATAAAACCAAGAGCGAAAAGGATTGGTGCTCTTAATTCAATACTACTACCCCATAAAGTTGCTAACCAACTAAAAATCTTAATTCCAGTTGGAACGGCGATAATCATTGTTGCTGCAGTAAAATAAGCTCGAGTGTCAATATCTAATCCTACAGTGAACATGTGATGTGCCCATACAATGAAACCTAATACACCAATAGATGACATTGCATAAACCATACCAAGGTATCCAAAAATAGGCTTTCTAGCAGCACTTACTACGATATGACTAATAATACCAAACCCAGGTAGAATCAAGATGTAAACCTCTGGGTGCCCGAAAAACCAGAATAAATGTTGGAAAAGTACAGGATCTCCTCCACCAGCAGGATCAAAGAAAGTGGTATTAAAATTTCTATCAGTTAATAACATAGTAATAGCTCCTGCTAAAACAGGTAATGCTAACAATAGTAAAATAGCAGTAATGAAAACGGCCCAAACAAATAGAGGAAGTTTGTGGAATGGTAAACTTTCAGTTCGCATGTTTACAATAGTACAAATGAAATTAATCGCTCCTAGAATTGATGCTGCCCCAGATAGGTGAAGACTGAAAATTGCTAAATCAACTGAACCTCCTGAGTGAGATAAAACTCCTGACAATGGTGGATAAATAGTCCAACCGGTACCTACTCCAGCTTCACATAGAATTGACTCAATTAATAATAAAAGCGATGGTGGTAATAACCAAAAACTGATATTATTCATTCGTGGAAACGCCATATCTGGAGCACCGATCATTAACGGAACAAACCAGTTACCGAATCCACCAATTAAAATTGGCATCACCATGAAAAAAATCATCAGTAGAGCATGACCAGTAATTACCACGTTATAAAAATGATGGTTATAGTCTAAAAAACTACTATTTGGTTGTGCTAGAGTTATTCGAATATAAAGTGACAGGGCTGTTCCTGCAATACCCGAAATTGCTCCAAAAATAATATATAAAGTTCCAATATCTTTATGATTTGTTGAAAAAAGCCATCGAAAAATAAAACTAGTTATTTTATCTAGTGTAGTTGCGTTTGCAGCTATAGCTCCCAT